TAATCCAATACACAAATTAATGGGTTCCGTTAGACTAGCTATATACTGTGTGTTATCAACGATTTCCACAGAAGTTGGTAAGATGATGTCTTGAGCAGTTACACATCGGGGACCCCTGACACAAATAGACGCGTTGCGAGTTCCATACAGATTACTTCTCAATACAATTTCTTTCAAATTCATTAAAATTTCATGTACTGATTCTTGAATACCTACTATGGTAGAATATTCATGTGGTATTTTTTTTAATTTTGCACGGGTGATACATGTTCCTTCTATTTCCCCAAGCAAAGCTCTTCGCATCGCAATGCCTATTGTATCGGCTTGCCCTTTCATAAGTGGAGATAGAATAAAGCGTCCATAATAAAGACGCTTACTGTCTGCTCTTGATTCAACACACTTCCACTGTAGTGTCCGAGTAGATACTCTTACTTTCTCTCGAACCATAATAATATTATTTGATCAGATCATTGAATCGTTTATTTCTCTTGAAATCTCTTTCATTTTGATTTCTACACACGTCTTTTTTTAGGAGGTCTACAGCCATTATGTGGCATAGGGGTTACATCACGTACGAAACTTAATAGTATACCACTTCTACGAATAGCTCGTAATGCTGCATCTCTTCCGAGACCAGGACCTTTTATCATGACTTCTGCTCGTTGCATACCTTGATCTACTACTGTCCGAATAGCATTTCCTGCTGCGGTTTGAGCAGCAAATGGTGTCCCCCTTCTTGTACCATTGAATCCACAAGTACCGGCGGAGGACCAAGAAATTACCCGACCCCGTACATCTGTAACAGTCACAATGGTATTGTTGAAACTTGCTTGAACATGAATAACTCCCTTTGGTATTCTACGTGTACTTTTCCGTGAACCACTACGGGCATTCCTACGTGAACCAGTTCTTGGTATAGATTTTGCCATACTTTATCATCTCATAAATAGAAATTCGAGATATATGGATATATCCATTTCATGTCAAAACAGATCCTATTTTTTTCATTGGGTCCTTTACGTTAGAGAGCCCCTTTTCAAAAGATTATCCTTGTCTTTGTTTATGTCTCGGATTAGAACAAATTACTATAATTCGTCCCCTCCTACGGATCAGTCGACATTTTTCACAAATTTTACGAACGGAGGCCCTTATTTTCATAGTTGTCGTTCCTTAACTTAATTCTTACTCTATTTATTGGAAGAAAATAAGTTTCTTGAAATGTTGAACCTCAAATTGTATCCCCATGAAGGGAATGCTGAAGTTGAAAAAAACAACCTAATCATTCGAATCCTTATTGTGGCATCTATAAATTATACACCTCTGGTTGAATCATAACGACTTACTTCAATAATTAAACCTTAATGAATCCATTTTTTTGTTCTTTCATTCTAGGGAAAAGCCCTAGAAGTATCACCTAATGTAGCAGGAATGATATCAACTAACCCACCCTTTTTCTTTTGACAAATAGGAAATTCTGGATCGAATTCGGATATCAGAAGGATTACCATATATAACATAAAATTTCTCCGCCGATTCCTTCTAGTCGAGCCTCTCGGTCTGTCATTATACCTCGAGAAGTAGAAAGAATTACAATCCCCATCCCGCCTAAAATTCTAGGAATTCGTTGATAGTTCGAATAGATTCGTAGGCCAGGCCTACTGATACGTTTTAAATTTAAAATAGTTCGATAGGGTACTTTCCTATTCCTTCTATGTCGTAGGGTTAAAACCAAAAAATATTTGTTGTTTTCCTGATGCTTCCTCACGTTTTTGATAAAACCTTCTCTTAAAAGTATTTTAACAATGTTTTCCGCGATGTTAGTGGATGCTATTTGAATCGTCCCTTTTCGATTCATGTCAGCATTTCGTATAGAGGTTATTATGTCAGCAATAGTGTCCCTACCCATGATAAACTAAAATTTGGGTTGCCTCCCATTTTTGATATAATCAACATGCTATTTTTTATTTTTTTTTTATATTTTATTTTTTAAATAAAAATAAAGGGATATGCGTCAGATACAACCTAATCCACTAATTAATCTATTTCATCCAAATACTATGTATAATATAACTATATTACGTATGATCTCATCTTATAATACTTCAGGTGCTAATGAAACTATTTTAGTGAAATTTAGCTGTCTCAATTCTCGGGCAATCGCACCAAAAACTCGAGTTCCTTTTGGATTTCCTTCTTGATCAATCACAACAGCAGCATTATCATCATATCGTATTATCATACCGTTGTCACGTTTAAGTTCTTTACAAGTACGTACAATTACAGCTCGGATCACTTCTGATCTTTCTAGAGGTGTGTTTGGTAATGCTTCCTTGATCACAGCAACAATAATGTCACCGATATGAGCATATCGGCGATTACTAGCTCCTATGATTCTAATACACATTAATTCTCGGGCCCCGCTGTTATCCGCTACGTTCAAATGGCTTTGAGGTTGAATCATATCATTTTTTAATCTGTTCTTTCAATGTTAATGCAAAGGGCGAAGTAAAAAAAAAAAGAAATATTGTTTGTCAAAAAGAAACCTGCAATTGTTTTTTTATCCGCAAGACTTCTTTTCTTTGGTTCTACGTTCCTATTCCGAAATAATAAATTGAGTTCGTATAGGCATTTTGGACGCCGCTATTGAAATAGCCTTTCTGGCTATATTTTCTGCTACTCCGCCCATTTCATAAAGTATTCTACCTGGTTTAACGACAGCTACCCAATATTCGGGAGATCCTTTACCCGAACCCATACGTGTTTCCGTGGGTCTTACCGTAACTGGTTTGTCTGGAAATATACGTACCCATAGTTTTCCACCACGGCGCACATTTCTTGTCATTGCTCGTCGCCCTGCTTCTATTTGTCTAGATGTGATCCAAGCGGGTTCAAGTGCCTGAAGAGCATATTTACCGAAACAAATATGATTACCTCGATAAGATATTCCTTTCATTCTTCCTCTATGTTGTTTACGAAATTTGGTTCTTTTGGGGTTATAGTTGATGGTTCTTTCTTAATTCCATCTCTACTACAGAACCGGACATGAGAGTTTCTTCTCATCCGGCTCCTCACGAATGAAACGATTCGAATTTTAGAATTATATGAAAATATACTGAATCATGGATTCTTTGAGATTTCATCTAATCTATTAGAAATTTCTATATCTTGTTTGGATATATACTTAAAACATGTATTTTTTTCTAGATAATTATTTTTAGATAATGAGATAATGTCGTTTTTTTATAACGAATCCTTATTTTGTTTTGCCTTTGATCATATTATCATATTGGATCGAACAAGATTGAGTAATGTAAAAGAAGATTGAGTAATCTAATAAAAACTTTCGCGGGCGAATATTTACTCTTTCAATATCTATTTTAGTTGTAGGGTTAGCTCATGAATTCTCGGAATAAATGAATTGGTCCCTGGTTCGTTCCGCCATCCCACCTAATGAATTATTAGGATTCATTTTTCAATAGAATCTTATGTATTCATAGGTTCCATCGTTCCCATCGCTTCGCAATTAATGGTTAGGTTTGAATTCTACAATGGAGCCCCTCATGAAATTTGTTCTTGAGTCAATTTTCTCAGTCTTTATTGGCTCGAGGCTCTTGATTTTTTTCTATGAATAGATTCATATAGTTATGGCTGAATCAGTATTGATGCTTTATTACACTGCCTTTTATGAGATGACTCATAAACCTTACATATATTGGAATCCTATATCATTGATATTCTTTTTCTTTCTTTCTCTCAACCTTCCCTTTATCTGCATACTTTTTTTATATCATAATCAGATTATTTTTTTTTATGCAAGAAAGATTTCAGTTGCTACAACGATATGACCAATATATCATATCTTGACTGCTTTTTTGTATCCAGATAATGTGAAACGATGAGTTGGTTATTAGTTCTATAGTTAGTAGTTCACAGTAGGGGTCTGTCCATTTTTTTGGAATTCTATCCTATAAAAAAATCAACGAGTCACACACTAAGCATAGCAATTATATGAAATCATCAATCAAATTTTTATTTAACCCTATAGAATTGCTTATTTTTTTTTATTTACGAGAAAAAGCATGAAAAGAAAAAGTTTTTTTTATTCTATTTTTTTTTTCAATGGATATAGTGTAAAGAGTAAAGACAAGGAAAGTATTCTTATTTCCAAAATATCCAAATTTTGATGCCTAATACTCCATAGACCGTTCGGACTCCATAGGAACAATAATCAATTTTAGCTCGAATGGTTTGTAGAGGAACCCTACCTTCTCTGATCCATTCGACACGTGCAATTTCTTTTCCGTCGATGCGACCTGCAATTTGTACTTGAATTCCTTTTGTATCTGCCTGTTCGGTTAATTCAATAGCCTTTTTTATTGCTTTGCGAAATGAAACTCTATTCTTTAATTGTCCAGCTATAAATTCTGCAAGAATATTAGGGTCCCCATAAGGGTTTGTAATTCTTGTAATAGCAATGTTGAGTTTTCGGTTCACACAATTAAGTTCTTTTTGTACATTCATCTGTAATTCTTCGATTCTTCGCGTCTTGCCTTCTAGTAATAACTTTGGGAATCCCATATAGATTATGACTTGAATCAGGTCAATTCTTTTTCGAATTTCTATGCATGCAATTCCCTCCACGCCAGAGGATATTCTCATATTTTTTTGTATATAATTCTTGATAGAATTTCGTATTTTTTGATCTTCTTGTAGACCCTCGGAATAATTTTTGGGTTGTGCAAACCAAATAGAATGATGACCTTGGGTTGTACCAAGTCTGAAACCAAGTGGATTTATTTTTTGTCCCATAATCCCCCAATATTATACATATAATGATATGTCATATCTGTGTACTTCTTTTTTTTTTCCAGTCGGATTTTATTAAGCAAAAGAAATAATCTTCTTCATAGAAAGATGTATCTTTCAATACAATCCTTATATGACAAGTGGGTCTTTTTATTGCATAACTCCGTCCTCTAGCTCGAGGTTTTAATTTTTTC